TTCCGATATATAAAATAAAAATTCCAATGGCTTTTGCTACTATAACCTTCCCAACCACAATTTTTTATTTTATTTCTTTTAGTCAGGTATTTCGCTTGTGGAAATAAGAAATTCGACCAATCAATAATAAACAAATTTGTAAAATAAGTTAATTTATATTTATAAATTATTTAATTTATAAATTATTTAAAATAAAATAAAAATAAATAGTGGATTCCTTCGTTTCTATGGTTACTTCTTAAACGGTGAGGTCCTCTCTATACACCGGAGCTCTTTCTCCCATTCCATTTAATCAATGTTTTTGGTAACTTGTACAGTTCGCACTTTTTGGCTCTACCCATTAATTATACAGTAATAGGTCTTTTCACAATGAGAGCTATCCATACAGTGACGGCATTTAATTATGAAAGTTGGCTAGGTAGCTGACCCTGTTAGTCCGTTATTTCAAGAATAGGAGCATAATTGTTTTGCTTCTTAAATATTGTTTCCCCGCTTAATGGATAACCTTTTGCTACCAATGGAGAATTGATTTTCATCTCAAATCGAGGTGATTGGATTTGCACCAACAGAAACCATAAAATTCATACACAATCAATAGAGGTATATGATACATCTTTATTTTGAGTTTAGATAGTAAACAGTATTCTTCCAATTTTTCCATTCTATCTATTCATTGGTACTAGTCATTGATACTGGAACAATTGTTTCATTTGTTCGAGCTCATGATCTAAACGAGTCGCACATACACCCTAGTACATGTTCCTCGACGCTGAGGGCATCCTCGAAGAGCGGGAGATTTCGTGACATTTCTGATTGGCTGTCTTGCGTTTCTAATAAGTTGTTTAATAGTTGGCATGTCGAATCGTATATATATATGATGGGATTATAGTGGGCTGGTTTAGATCGATCTTAACCTGATGATTATGAATTTTTTCCCTTCAATTGAATGAATATTTTACTTGGGTAAAATAAAAATATTCAATATCAAATCACGGAAAATTCAAATTACGGTTTGAAAGTGGAATCATGGATTTACACGGTACCCCCAGCATTTTCGACCGCTACAAGATCAATAATGCCATAAGATTGGGCTTCTGTTGCTGACATAAAAACATCCCTTTCCATGTCTTCGGATACAACCCATAAGGGGTTGCCTGTTCTTTGTACATAAACCCTTGTAAGGGTTTCGCGAAGTTTCAGTAGTTCTTCTGCTTCCAGGATGAATTCCCCTGCTTGTGCCTCATAAAAAGAACTAGCAGGTTGGTGAATCATAACCCTGATTATATAACATCCATCGTGAGCGGCTCCTCTATCTCACATGATTGGTCAAAGGGAAGGAATAAAAATAATAATAAGAAAAAGATAGAATTGAACAACCGTACAGGCATCTTTTGTACATTGCATACGGCTCTGTAATGGAATTAACCTCTCCCTTCCGTCCGCCAAAGAAAGGTACAAAGGTACCAGAAACAAATAGAATCCATCCGATCCAGATCGTTGAATGATCCATTTACCACCCTTCCTTTCGTAGAAGTCAAAAATACTATGATGGTTCTGTTGCTTTATATATTTCTTATTTATCTCGTCTTTAATTTAGTAATCCCAAGGTTTTTTTTGACCCGATCAAAGAAAAAAGATCTTTTTTTTTATATAACATTAATATCAGAAAGGCACTTCTGGTGTATAAGAAAAATGGTTTGTGACGCTGAAACAGACCTCCAGATCAAATCGGAAATAACCTTTATTTCATACTACTATTTCGATACATAATTTCATGTTATGAAAAAACAAAAAAGGTTTGTTCATATCGAACTTAAAATGCCATGCTATTATTACTTATTATTTTATTCATGTTCCATATGGCGAAGGCATAGTCTTTTTTTTTTGCAAATAAAAAACTCATTGGCGCCAAGCGTGAGGGAATGCTAGACGTTTGGTAATTTCTCCTCCGACCAGAAGGAAAGATCCCATTGAAGCGGCTAATCCCATGCATATTGTATGTACATCAGGTGGCACAAATTGCATAGTATCATAAATAGCTATTCCTGGTATTACCCATCCGCCGGGGGAGTTTATAAACAAATAAAGATCCTTAGTATCGTCCTCTATACTAAGATATACCATAAGACCAACAAGTTGATTCGAGATCTCGCTATCAACCTCTTGGCCTAAAAAAAGTAATCTTTCTCGATAAAGTCGGTTGATTAGGACAAAATTGTATCCTTTAGGAACCGTACATGCACCTTTGGATGCATACGGTTCAAAAAAATTGCGAAAAAAAAATCAATGTGTCGATTCTAGTCCTATTTCTTTTTTTTACAGGGTTTTTTGTTTTTCTCTAATGAAAATGAAGGGATTCTTTTTCTTATATTATTCTATTTTTCAAGAAACATCATAAGTTTTTTTTGCTTCCTTCCCCCTACCCCCTATCTATAAAAAAAAAAGAATTCAAAAAGCTTATTGAACTAACCTCTCATTGATGTATTGTTTCATCGAGATTCAAATCACGATGTCATTTTCTTGTTCCTAAATGGGCCTATTTAATTCTTTTAGGTTCATGTTCTACTCCGGGTATAAATATCTACCCCAATTATATTTAATTCTTTTAGGTTCATGTTCTACTCCGGGTATAAATATCTACCCCAATTATATCTGCACATATAGGGCAAATTATGTCAGTGCCACTTTTTTTATGCCTTCCGCCAAACTATTTTATCTATTTATTATACTATTCCATTGATTGGTAGTTTGAGATAACCCATAGGGTATAAAAATCCTTTATGATACAAGTGGTAAGGGTACCTATATTACCAATTTGGTATTTTCTGAACGGAGCCTTAATATTTCATTTTATTGGTACAAGCCAACCATAAATTCTTCTAATTTAGATTATTGATCTCTTCTCTAAAAAAAAATGGATTTAATTGTACTTCGCGCTCCGAGTTTTTGAAGGTTCAATCAATCGGGCGAAACGGAGGATATCTCGATCGGGAGAGAGAATGGGGAAATCCCATATGACCCAATATGCTTGACAAGTCGCACTATACGTCAACCCAAACTGCATCTTCCTCTCCAGGATTCCGAAAAGGTACTTTTGGAACACCAATGGGCATTAAATAAAAAAAGAAATTAAAGTACTATATTTTACTTTGATGTGGAAACGTAACAATGAATTTATTGTCTTCATAATTTTTATTTCTGTTTCTCCTATTTTATACATAGATTGAAGGGTTCATACAGAAATATGGAATGAATAAAGAAAAATTCTTATGGGGGGATCATTCGAATAATCAACAAGTGTTTATGCATTCGTTTTTAAAAAAAGGAAACCAATTCCCCATTGCGTATTGTTACTTATCGGGTATAGAATAGATCTGCTTCTCTTTGTTCCTACGTTCCTACGAACAGAAATTTTCCATTATTTCTAATGTAACGGAATAAATATTAACCCTTGTTCATAGATAATCTACTGAAAAAGGTTAGGTACATAGTATATATATTTGAGTTTTTAGTCCAATGCGATAAAGTTACATAGTGTCTATTTATCTTTGATAAAGGGGTATTTCCATGGGTTTGCCTTGGTATCGTGTTCATACCGTTGTATTGAATGATCCCGGTCGGTTGCTTTCTGTCCACATAATGCATACAGCTTTAGTTTCTGGGTGGGCCGGTTCAATGGCTCTATACGAATTAGCGGTTTTTGATCCCTCTGACCCCGTTCTTGATCCAATGTGGAGACAGGGTATGTTCGTTATACCCTTCATGACTCGTTTAGGAATAACCAATTCGTGGGGTGGTTGGAGTATTACAGGGGGAACTATAACGAATCCAGGTATTTGGAGTTACGAAGGTGTGGCAGGTGCACATATTGTGTTTTCTGGCTTGTGCTTCTTGGCAGCTATCTGGCATTGGGTGTATTGGGACCTAGAAATATTCTGTGATGAACGTACGGGAAAACCTTCTTTGGATTTGCCCAAGATTTTTGGAATTCATTTATTTCTTTCAGGGGTGGCTTGCTTTGGCTTTGGTGCATTTCATGTAACAGGCTTGTATGGTCCTGGAATATGGGTGTCCGATCCTTATGGACTAACTGGAAAAGTACAACCTGTAAATCCAGCGTGGGGCGCGGAAGGTTTTGATCCTTTTGTTCCAGGAGGCATAGCTTCTCATCATATTGCAGCGGGGACATTAGGCATATTAGCAGGTCTATTCCATCTTAGTGTCCGTCCGCCTCAACGTCTATACAAAGGATTACGTATGGGAAATATTGAAACTGTCCTTTCCAGTAGTATCGCTGCTGTGTTTTTTGCAGCTTTCGTTGTTGCTGGAACTATGTGGTATGGTTCAGCAACTACCCCGATTGAATTATTTGGCCCCACTCGTTATCAGTGGGATCAGGGATATTTTCAGCAAGAAATATATCGAAGAGTTGGTGCTGGACTAGCCGAAAATCTGAGTTTATCGGAAGCTTGGTCGAAAATTCCCGAAAAATTAGCTTTTTATGATTACATTGGTAATAATCCGGCAAAGGGAGGATTATTCAGAGCGGGCTCAATGGACAATGGGGATGGAATAGCTGTTGGATGGTTAGGGCACCCTATCTTTAGAGATAAAGAAGGACACGAGCTTTTTGTACGTCGTATGCCTACTTTTTTTGAAACATTTCCGGTAGTTTTGGTAGATGGGGATGGAATTGTGAGAGCCGATGTTCCTTTTAGAAGGGCAGAATCAAAGTATAGTGTCGAACAAGTAGGTGTAACTGTTGAATTCTATGGTGGCGAACTTAATGGAGTTAGTTACAGTGATCCTGCTACTGTGAAAAAATATGCTAGACGCGCCCAATTAGGGGAAATTTTTGAATTGGATCGGGCTACTTTGAAATCCGACGGTGTTTTTCGTAGCAGTCCAAGGGGTTGGTTCACTTTCGGGCATGCTTCGTTTGCTTTGCTTTTCTTTTTCGGACACATTTGGCATGGCGCTAGAACCCTGTTCCGGGATGTTTTTGCTGGTATTGATCCAGATTTGGATGTTCAAGTGGAATTTGGAGCATTCCAAAAAATCGGGGATCCAACCACAAGGAGACAGATAGTCTGATACAACATTGCTCTGGTATTTTTCGCCTACATTTGAATTTTATTTTTTTTTTACATGGGATAGGTGACGGAGAAATCGTGACTTGAATCGCTGCTTTTTCTTTGACTTTTTCCCTTTCTTTATCTGATAAATGATCCCAAATGAATAGGTTTGGAAGCTATAATTGTAAACCACGATCGAATCTATGGAAGCATTGGTTTATACATTCCTGTTAGTCTCTACCCTAGGGATAATTTTTTTCGCTATCTTTTTTCGAGAACCTCCTAAGGTTCCGACTAAAAAAATGAAATAATTTTTCATTATCTCAATTGAAGTAATGAACCTCCCAATATGGCATATTGGGAGGTTCATTACTTCGACTAGTCCCCGTGTTCCTCGAATGGGTCTCTTAGTTGTTGAGAGGGTTGCCCAAAAGCAGTATATAAGGCGTACCCAGTAAAGCTTACAAGTAAACCAGATATGGAGATGGCGACTAAGGTTGCTGTTTCCATTATTAGATTTCAAGATCGCGATGGATCTACAATAAGATTGTTTATTTACAACTACAACGGAATGGTATACAAAGTCAACAGATCTCAACCGATGAAATAGTATTTATGGCTACACAAACTGTTGAGGGTAGTTCTAGATCTGGGCCAAGACGAACTCTTGTAGGGGATTTATTGAAACCGTTGAATTCGGAATATGGTAAAGTAGCTCCGGGCTGGGGTACTACTCCCCTTATGGGAGTCGCAATGGCTTTATTTGCGATATTCCTATCTATTATTTTGGAGATTTATAATTCTTCTGTTCTATTGGATGGAATTTCAGTGAGTTAGGTTCATAAGAGCAATGACAATGAAGTACTAGTAAAAAAACAACTTAGGACTCGGATTTCTAGCCTATTTTGTTAGTTCGACCGTGAAATTCCTTTGTTTCGGTATTTCCGGAATATGAGTGTGTGACTTGTTATAATTGATCCTATTGATATACAGAAAACGGACCTGTCATCTTGATAGAGATGATTCTACCTCGTCGGATATTTGTATTTATTCTAGTTTCCGGAGCACGAAATATATCGAATAGATCAAGAAAAGAAATATTTTGACTATGATTCATACCTAATATTCAAACCTCGTAACCGGACTCAAAAAAAATTTTAAAAGGGTATTGCCTAAATCAAACAATTTTTCTTCTTTCAGAACTATGTGCTTTGACGGAAGTACAACTAAACTATTTCTCTGGATTTTGTTGAGTCATTACATCTATTCATTAAATAAGTGATGATCAAATGGTTCTTACTCAGAGAACCTTTGAGTTTTGTTTGGGGACTTATTGATGAATCATCGTGGTTCTAGTATGAATCTGAGGTTTCAATTGATTCATAGGGTCTCAACAAGAGAATCCCTATCAAAAGTAAAACAATAGTCAATTTTCATTACGCAAAAAACTCAAATAAAATGAAATAGGGGAAGAGAAGATTCAAGAGGCCGGTAATAATCAATATAAAAAAAAAGACGGATGAGCTAACTTGATATTTTTTGGCATTATCGTCACAAAGAACAGATTTCGGATTTTTATTTTTTCGGGGTAGATTGAATCAAGTGGCTAAGAAGTTTCAAATTTTCTATTACATATCCGTTGAAACAGTATTTGTATGTTTTTGCTTGAGCCGTACGAGATGAAATTCTCATATACGGTTCTCGGGAGGGGGAGTTACCTTGGTTTACCTATCTCAATAAAGTATATGACTGGTTCGAAGAGCGTCTAGAGATTCAGGCGATTGCAGATGATATAACTAGTAAATATGTTCCTCCTCACGTCAACATATTTCATTGTCTAGGGGGGATCACACTTACTTGTTTTTTAGTACAAGTAGCTACGGGTTTTGCTATGACTTTTTACTATCGACCAACTGTTACAGAGGCCTTTTCCTCTGTTCAATACATAATGACTGAGGCCAACTTTGGTTGGTTAATCCGATCAGTTCATCGATGGTCAGCAAGTATGATGGTTCTAATGATGATTTTGCACGTATTTCGTGTATATCTCACAGGCGGATTTAAAAAACCTCGCGAATTAACTTGGGTTACGGGTGTAGTTCTCGCTGTATTGACTGCATCCTTTGGTGTAACCGGTTATTCCTTACCTTGGGACCAAATTGGTTATTGGGCAGTCAAAATTGTGACAGGTGTACCTGAAGCTATTCCTGTAATAGGATCGCCTTTGGTAGAGTTATTACGCGGAAGTGCTAGTGTGGGTCAATCCACTTTGACTCGTTTTTATAGTTTACACACTTTTGTATTGCCTCTTCTTACTGCCGTATTTATGTTAATGCACTTCTTAATGATACGTAAGCAAGGTATTTCAGGTCCTTTATAAACTAAAGAAGACAAATCATAGATATTTGTAATCGATCATATATTATTTATTTTGGAGAGGAACAATAGTATCTCATTGCTACAAATATGGATTATTGAAAAAAAAATAAGACATGTTATTTGGATATTTCTCTTCAACTCCGAAGTATTCTTTATTTGATACTTTGATATGAATAGTTGAAGTGGATCCTCCGAAGAGAAGATGGATTATGGGAGTGTGTGACTTGAACTATTGATTGGGCCATGCAGATATATGATTTTATCCGCCACATTAGAATTCACGACCAAATGTGTCTCCGCATCCAATCGCCGCGTGAGTCCCCCTACGTAGCGGAAGATAGGCTGGTTCGCTTGAGGAGAATCTTTTCCATGATCATACTCGAATCCATGTCATGCATGAACAGGCTCCGTAAGATCCCGTAAAATAGATGATGTGGCATAATCTGGATTATGTTCTATCTATTCTACTTACTTATTTATAGTATGGAAATGCATCCATTTCCTTTGCATCCATCCAGATCCATGATACTATCGGAGTGAAATAAGGGATCTAAGGAAGAACAGAGGTTAAACTATATTAGTAACAAGCAAATTCTTTGTATTTAAGAAGACTCACGATATTGTGAGAATAAATACCAATCACAAGATATGAGATAATCCAAAAAGCGCTGGATCATGATCCAATTTTTAAGCCTACTTGGATATTGAGCATTTACCTGTAAGAACTTAATTCTTGCCAATGAATAGTTGCAACTTCGAAAAATGGAGTTCGATAAATATTTTCTTACATAGAGTCATTATATACGTGTAGATATGGATGAAATATAGATTTGATATAGATCCACTTCTTTCATTATTCCTTTGATTTGATTCTTGCTCGAGCCGGATGATGAAAAATTCTCATGTCCGGTTCCCTCGGGGGGTGGATCCATAAGAATTCACCTATCCCAATAACAAAGAAACCTGACTTGAATGATCCTGTATTAAGAGCTAAATTGGCTAAAGGGATGGGACATAATTATTATGGAGAACCCGCATGGCCCAACGATCTTTTATATATTTTTCCAGTAGTTATTTTGGGTACTATAGCATGTAACGTAGGCTTAGCGGTTCTAGAACCCTCAATGATTGGTGAACCAGCAGATCCATTTGCAACTCCTTTGGAAATATTGCCCGAATGGTACTTCTTTCCCGTATTTCAAATACTTCGCACAGTACCCAATAAGTTGTTGGGTGTTCTTTTAATGGTCTCAGTACCAGCGGGATTATTAACAGTACCTTTTTTGGAAAATGTCAATAAATTCCAAAATCCATTTCGTCGTCCAGTAGCTACAACAGTCTTTTTGATCGGTACCGCAGTAGCTCTTTGGTTAGGTATTGGAGCAACATTACCTATTGATAAATCCCTTACTTTAGGTCTTTTTTAAATTGATTCAACCGTGAAATACTGCGCGTAGGTATCTAGGGAATAGTCGATTCAAACTGAATCTTCCCTAGATACATTATTTTGAATCTCAATACGGATTGTGCTTAAGGTTCAAAATAATTCTTCTTTTTTTTTATAATATATAAACTTTTTTTATAAAATAGAAAAAATAATAGAAAAATATGAAGTAATTTTTTTTATAAAATAGAAAAAAAAAAAAAAGAAAAATGTGATAGATTTAAAATGAAAACTTAGTCTTAGGTAAATTAATTGTTAAATGCTTCTGTAGAATGTCCACTATCCGTTTTACATCTTCTATCCGAAAATATTCAATTTTCATAAGATCTTCTTGACTGTTACTCAAAAGGTCCAATAATGTATGTATATTGGACCTTTTGAGACAATTATAGGTCCTGGAAGGCAATTCTGATTGGTCAATAAAAATACATTTCAATGCAATTTCTTTTTTGTTTTTCTTTAGATTAGCTAATCTATCATGAAAGGTAGAAAGGGGCAGAGTAAATCTGCTTTTATTTTCTTCGAAATTAATGTCCTTTTCCTCTGCATGTAGAAAAGGAATAAATAAATCAATCAAATTACGAGAAGCTTCATGGAGTGCTTCTTTAGGAGTTAAACTTCCATTTGTCCATATTTCTAGAAAAAGGATCTCTTGTTTTTCATTTCCATTCCCATAAGAATAAATACTATGATTTGCATTTCGAACAGGCATGGATACAGCATCTATAGGATAACTTCCATCTTGAGAGTCATTTGTGGGTCTCATACGATATCCGCGATCTCTTTGGATTTGTAATCCAATACACAAATCAAGAGGCTCTGTCAGGGTAGCTATATGCTGTGTAGTGTCAACTATTTCCACGGAAGGCGGTAGGATAATATCTTGAGCTGTTATGTATCTGGGGCCTTTGACGCAAATGGATGCGTCTCGAGTACCATATAGATTACTTCTCAATACAATTTCTTTCAAATTCATTAAAATTTCATGTACTGATTCTTCAATACCCACTATCGTAGAATATTCATGTGGTACTTTTTCAGATTTTGCACGTGTTATACATGTTCCTTCTATTTCTTCAAGTAAAATCCGTCGCATAGCAATACCTATGATATCGGCTTGACCTTTCATAAGCGGGGACAGAACGAAACGCCCATAATAAAGACGCTTACTGTCTATTCTTGATTCAACACACTTCCACTGTAGTGTTCGAGTGGATCCTGCTATTTCCTCTCGAACCATAATAATATATTATTGTTATTTGATTAGATTATTGAATCATTTATTTCTCTTGAAATCTGTTCAATTCTTATTTTTATATACGTCTTTTTTTAGGGGGTCTACATCCATTATGTGGCATAGGAGTTACATCGCGTACGAAACTTAATAGTATACCACTTCGACGAATAGCTCGTAATGCTGCATCTCGTCCGGGACCAGGACCCTTTATCATGACTTCTGCGCGTTGCATACCTTGAGCGACTACTGTATGAATAGCATTTGCTGCTGCGGCTTGAGCAGCAAAAGGTGTTCCTCTCTTTGCGCCTTTGAACCCAGAAGTACCCGCGGAGGACCAAGAAACCACTCGCCCTCGTACATCTGTAACAGTTACAATGGTATTGTTGAAACTCGCTTGAACATGAATAATTCCTTTTGGTATTCTACGTCCATTCTTACGCGAACCAATACGTCCATTTCTACGTGAACTAATTCTTGGTATAGGTTTTGTCATATTTTATCATCTCATAAATATGAGTCAGAAATATACGGAGATATCCATTTTATGTTAAAACAGATTCTTTTTTTTTTTACATTGATCCTTCCTTTAGAAAGCTCAAAAGATTATCCTTGTCTCTGTTTATGTCTTGGATTAGAACAAATCACTATAATTCGTCCGCGCCTACGGATCAGTCGACATTTTTCACAAATTTTACGAACGGAAGCCCTTATTTTCATATTTACGATTCCTTACCTTAATTCTGAATCTATTCTTTGAAATAAAAAAAGTTTCCTCAATTTTTGAACCTCGAATTGTATTCCTACGAATGAAATTCAAAAAATCCCCTAATCGTTCAAATCTTCGTTGCGAAGTTTACAAATTATACGTCCCCTCTGCTGCTTGAATCATAACTACTTACTTCGATTTTGACTCTATCTCCTGGCAGTATCCGGATAAAACCGGATCGGATCCCCCCCCAAAACCTAGAATTATATTTTCATTGTCTAAAGGAATCTGGAGCATACCATTGAGAAATAATTCAGTAATTAAACCCTCGTGAATCCATTTTTGTTCTTTCATTTCGGGCAACCCTTCCTTGAAGTATTAATTAATGGGGGAACAGTCATATAACTCACTTTTCCTCTTTTTTTCTTTTCATTCTTTTCACAACTGGACTGGGAAGTTAGAGATCCAATTAGGATACCGTAGGAAAAGGATCACCATATATAACACAAAATTTCCCCCCCAACTCCTTCTAGGCGAGCTTCTCGATCTGTCATTATACCTCGAGAAGTAGAAAGAATAGCAATCCCCATTCCGCCTAAAATCCTAGGAATTCGTTGGTAGTTGGAATAGATTCGTAGACCAGGTCGGCTAATACGCTTTAAAATAGTTTTATATATTCTTTCCCTAGTTCTTTTATGTCGTAGGGTTGAAACCAAGAAATTTTTCTTACTTTCTCGATGTTTTCTAACGTTTTCAATAAAACCTTCTCGCAGAAGTATTTTAACAATGTTTTCGGTGATATTAGTAGATGCTATTCGAACCGTTCCTTTTTTTTTCATGTCAGCATTTCTTATAGAAGTTATTATTTCGGCAATAGTGTCCCTACCCATGATGAACTATAATTATAGTTGCCTCCTAATTTTGATATAATCAACGTGTTTATTTTTTTTTTATTTTATTTTATGAATTCATAAAAAAATATATACTTGAGATACAATCTACTAATTTATCTATTTCAGATATTCTACTATATCATAATTTCATCTACTAATATTTATAATACTTCAGGAGCTAATGAGACGATTTTCGTGAAATTGAATTCTCTCAATTCCCTGGCGATTGCACCAAAAACTCGAGTCCCTTTTGGATTTCCTTCTTGATCAATAACAACTGCTGCATTGTCATCATATCGTATTCTCATACCGTTCTCACGCTTGAGTTCTTTACACGTACGTACAATTACAGCTCTAATTACTTCTGATCTTTCGAGCGGCATATTTGGCACTGCTTCTTTGATTACAGCAACAATAACGTCACCAATATGAGCATATCGGCGATTACTAGTTCCCAAAATTCGAATACACATCAATTCTCGAGCCCCGCTATTATCCGCTACATTCAAAAGGGTCTGAGGTTGAATCATATCATTTTTTATCTGCTCTTACAATGTAAAGGATGAAGAAAGAAAAGAAATATTATCTGTCCAGAAATAAATAAACCCGCAATTGTATTTTTTATTTTTTTTTTCATTCCCAATACCCTTTTCTTTTGTTCTACATCTCTATCCCGCAATAATAAATTGAGTTCGTATAGGCATTTTGCACGCAGCTATTGAAATGGCTGCTCTAGCCACAGTTTCGGATACTCCGCCCATTTCATAAAGTATTCGACCCGGTTTAACAACAGATACCCAATATTCGGGAGACCCTTTCCCCGAACCCATACGTGTTTCTGTAGGTCTTACTGTAACAGGTTTGTCGGGAAATATACGTACCCATATTTTCCCACCACGGCGCGCATATCGGGTCATTGCTCTTCGCCCCGCTTCTATTTGTCTAGCTGTGATCCAAGCCGGTTCAAGTGCCTGAAGAGCGTATCTTCCGAAACAAATATGATTGCCTCTATAAGATATTCCTTTCATTCTTCCTCTGTGTTGTTTACGGAATCTGGTTCTTTTGGGGTTATAGTTGATGGTTGTTTCCCTCTTCCTCTTCCATCTCTATTGCAGAACCGGACATGAGAGTTTCTTCTCATCCGGCTCCTCGCGAAAGAAAAGAAGAAACAATTCAATTCAATATAAAGGATTCAATAATCTTACAAATACACATGTATTTTTTTAATCTAGGGATTTTTTTATTAATAATACGCTAGCACTAGGTATTTAGTGATATTACCTAGGGATTTAGTGATATTACATAGGAAAGAAAGCTGCATGCAAGATATATTTACCTACAAGAAGATATATTTACCTACAAGATATATGTTTTTTTTTTAATTTAAATCTAACACATTAGAATTTAAATCTAACACATTAGAATTTAAATCTGACACATTATAACATAAAGAAAAGAATTCTTTTTTAACTTTTTTTTAAATCTATTTATAGAAAATTGATTAATCCAAAAAATCAATGTTTCGCGGGCGAATATTGACTCTTTTCTGCTTCATTTGTAGGGTCAACCTATGACTGTTTCAGAAAAATGGAATTAATTGGTTCCTGGTCCGTTCCGCCATCCCACCCAATGAATCATTAGGATTCCTTTTCAATAGAATCCTATGCAGTCACGGGTTCCGTCGTTCCTATAGCTTCTCCGTTAATGATTAGGCCTGAACTCGACAATGGAGCTCCCGACAAAATGCGTTTCCGAGTCAATCTCCTCAGTTTCTATTAACTCGGGGCTCTTTACTTTTTCAGTATTGATGCTTTATCACACTGCCTTTTATAAAATGATTCATAAACCATACATATTGGAATCATATATCGTTGATATTTTTTTTCTTTCTATCTATCGTCCTTCCATTTAATTTATCTACATCCCCTTATTATTATTATTTTATTCACAACCACAACCCGGAATCCGATTTCTTTTTTTGGAAAAATTTACAGTTGCTACAACTATATGATCGATACCTCATATAGTGACTGTTTGGGGGATCTCGACAATACGAAGCCATAAGTTGGTTATTAGTTTCTATAGTTACTAATTCATAATAGGAGTCAGTCTATTTTTTTATCCTGACTCTAAAGAAAAACCAAGACAACGAGTCACACACTAAGCATAGCAATTCTACCAAAGAGGTAAATCCAATTTTTATTCATCCCTATAGAATTAAAAGAATTAAGCACATATTTGATTCAACAAACAAAACAGGAGGAAAATAAAACAGTTTTTTATTTTTGTTCTATCACTGGATAGAATGGTAAGACAAATAAAGGTCCATTATTTTCCGTCTACAAATATCCAAATTTTTATGCCTAATACTCCATAGATAGTTCGAACTGTATAGGAACAATAATCAATTTTAGCGCGAATGGTTTGTAGGGGGACCCTACCTTCTCGGATCCATTCGATACGTGCAATTTCTTTTCCGTCGATACGCCCTGCAATTTGCACTTGAATTCCTTTTGTATCTGTTTGTTCAGTTAATTCAATAGCTTTTTTCATTGCTTTTCGAAACGAAACTCTATTTTTTAACTGTAAAGCTATGTATTCTGCCAGAATATTAGGTTGTCCATAAGGTTTTTCAACTCTTGTGATAGCAATGTTGAGTCTCCGGTTTATAGAATTCAACTCTTTTTGTACATTCGTTTGTAATTCTTCGATTCCTCGCCTTCGCCCCTCTATTAATAAATTTGGGAATCCAATATAGATTATGACCTGAATAAGATCGATTCTTTTTTGAATTTCTATATGTGCAATTCCTTCGAAACCCGAGGATATTCTCATATTTTTTTGTACATAATTCTTGATACAATCTCGTATTTTTTCATCTTCCTGGAGACCAATGGAAAAACTTTTTGGTTGCGCGAACCAAAAGGAATGATGATTTTGGGTTGTACCAAGTCTGAAACCAAGTGGATTTATTTTTTGTCCCATATTACTCTATTATCTTTCCGTCCATATGTTATTTCTAAATATGAATCTAAGATTTAGATTCATATTTAGATTTTTTAGATTTATCCTTCAATACAATTGTTATATGACAGGTGGGTCGTTTTATTAGATAACTGCGTCCTCTAGCCCTAGGTCTTAACCTTTTTACAAGGGTACCCCCATTAACTTCGGCTTTACTAATGAATAAATCCGCTTCGTTCAAACCCAGATCATTAGCATTTGCTGCTGCAGAATAGACCAATTTTAAAATGGGAAGGGATGCT